GGAGAACCCAAGTACTCTCTTGCGGATCCACGAAACAACTCTCAGAACTATTTTTCCCTTTTGGAAGATACAGGGGCGAAACAATCAACCTATTGATATTGCAAGACCAAAAAGATTCTTCCAATGTCTCATTTCTGGGTCCAATGGAATTCATAGGTATAGGAAGAAGCCCCATCAAATAGAGATTTTTTCTTTCGACAATCTTTCGATTGTTAATACGAGATATAAGGACCGCTACTACAAGCAGTACTATACCTTTGATCGTGAAATATCGATTGCTTCTTGAACCCTGTGAATCACGTGAAAGTAAGATACTCCAAATTCGGGGGTCAAAGAGTTTCATAAAACGTTCTTGGTGGAAAAGAATGTGAGTGAAAGATCCCACTGAATTGAATTTGGTCCATGAATCTAAGAAATAGTGAGAATTCTTGATCTCTCTCAATATCTCTCTCAATTCGAAGATCCAGGATTTAAATTGATGTCCTCTCATTGATTCCTCCTAAAGATTTCATTTCAATTGGAATTTGGTTATTCACGATGTACGATGATCCCTGTTAAGCATCCATGGCTGAATGGTTAAAGCGCCCAACTCATAATTGGCAAATTCGTAGGTTCAATTCCTGCTGGATGCACGCCAATGGGAACGTTCAATAAGTCTATTAGAATTGGCTCTGTATCAATGGAATCTCATCATCCATACATACCGAATTGGTATGGTATATTCATACCATAACATATGAACAGTAAGAACTAGAATTCTTATCGATACTGGAACTCATAGGGAAGAAAATGGATTTATGGATGGAATCAAATATGCAGTATTTACAGAAAAAAGTATTCGGTTATTGGGGAACAATCAATATACTTCTAATGTCGAATCAGGATCAACTAGGACAGAAATAAAACATTGGGTCGAACTCTTCTTTGGCGTCAAGGTAATAGCTATAAATAGTCATCGAGTCCCCGGAAAGGGTAGAAGAATGGGACCTATTATGGGACATACAATGCATTACAAACGTATGATCATTACGCTTCAACCGGGTTATTCTATTCCACCTCTTATAGAGAAAAGAACTTAAAGCAAAATACTTAATAACACGGCAATACATTTATACAAAACTTCTACCCCGAGCACACGCAATGGAGCCATAGACAGTCAAGTAAAATCCAATCCACGAAATAATTTGATCCATGGACAGCGTCGTTGTAGTAAAGGTCGTAATGCCAGAGGAATCATTACCGCAGGGCATAGAGGGGGAGGTCATAAGCGTCTATACCGAAAAATAGATTTTCGACGGAATGAAAAAGACATATCTGGTAGAATCGTAACCATAGAATACGACCCTAATCGAAATGCACACATTTGTCTCATACACTATGGGGATGGTGAGAAGAGATATATTTTACATCCCAGAGGGGCTATAATTGGAGATACCATTGTTTCTGGTACAGAAGTTCCTATATCAATGGGAAATGCCCTACCTTTGAGTGCGGTTTGAACTATTGATTTACGTAATTGGAAGTAACCAATTAGGTTTACGACGAAACCTAGAAATCGATCACTGATCCAATTTGAGTACCTCTACGGGAGAAACCTCAGCAGAAAACTGTTGAGTAACGGCAGCAAGTGATTGAGTTCAGTAGTTCCTCATAGAAAATTATTGACTCTAGAGATATGGTAATATGGAGAAGACAAAATTGTTTGAAGCACGCACAGAACCGGAAGCACCCCTTGTTTCAAAGAGAGGAGGACGGGTTATTCACATTTAATTTGATGGTCAGAGGCGAATTAAAAGCTAAACAGTGGTAATTATAAAGATCCCCGGGGAAAAATAGAGATGTCTCCTACGTTACCCATAATATGTGGAAGTATCGACGTAATTTCATAGAGTCATTCGGTCTGAATGCTACATGAAGAACATAAGCCAGATGACGGAACGGGGAGACCTAGGATGTAGAAGATCATAACATGAGTGATTCGGCAGATTTGGATTCCTAATATATCCCCACTCATGTGGTACTTCATCATATGATTCATATAAGATCCATCTGTCTAGATATCATCATATACATCTAGAAAGCCGTATGCTTTGGAAGAAGCTTGTACAGTTTGGGAAGGGGTTTTTATTGATAAAAAGAAGAATCTACTTCAACCGATATGCCCTTAGGCACGGCCATACATAACATAGAAATCACACTTGGAAAGGGTGGACAATTAGCTAGAGCGGCAGGTGCTGTAGCAAAACTGATTGCAAAAGAGGGTAAATCGGCCACATTAAGATTACCATCTGGGGAGGTCCGTTTGATATCCAAAAACTGCTTAGCAACAGTCGGACAAGTGGGTAATGTTGGGGTGAACCAAAAAAGTTTGGGTAGAGCCGGATCTAAGCGTTGGCTAGGTAAGCGTCCTGTAGTAAGAGGAGTAGTTATGAACCCTGTAGACCATCCCCATGGGGGCGGTGAAGGGAGAGCCCCAATTGGTAGAAAAAAACCCACAACTCCTTGGGGTTATCCTGCGCTTGGAAGAAGAAGTAGGAAAAGGAAAAAATATAGTGATAGTTTTATTCTTCGTCGCCGTAAATAAATAGGAATATAGAAAATCAAATTTTTAGAATTTGAAATCATGTGATGGGCGAACGACGGGAATTGAACCCGCGCGTGGTGGATTCACAATCCACTGCCTTGATCCACTTGGCTACATCCGCCCCTTATCTAGCTAAAGTATTTTCTTTTTCCATATTGTATTTATTCTTACCTTCATACTTAGATCAATATATTGGGCATAGAATGCCAATTTTTAAAATGTAATAGTAATATAAGGAGTAATCCGCTGTGACACGTTCAATAAAAAAAAATCCTTTTGTAGCTAATGATTTATCGGAAAAAATTGAAAAACTAAATATAAGGGAGGAGAAAGAAATAATAGTAACTTGGTCTAGGGCATCTACCATTATACCCACAATGATTGGCCATACAATTGCTATTCATAATGGAAAGGAACATTTACCCATTTATATAACAGATCGTATGGTGGGTCATAAATTGGGAGAATTCGTGCCTACTCTCACTTTCGCAAGACATGCAAAAACCGATAATAAATCTCGTCGTTAATTTCTTTTTTTTTTTTAGTAAAATAGGCAGTTTTTATTCATTTAGTGGGGGATAACCTTATGATAAATAGAAAGAACTCGCGTTGGAGTACAGAAATTAAAGCTTTAGCTCAACATAAACATATATGTATGTCTGTTTTCAAAGCACGAAGAGTAATTGATCAGATTCGCGGACGTTCCTATGAAGAAGTACTTATGATACTAGAACTTATGCCTTATCGAGCATCTTATCCCATTTTGAAATTAGTTTATTCCGCAGCAGCAAATGCAAGTAATAACATGGGCTTAAACAAAGCTTATTTATTTATTAGTGAAGCTGAAGTCAACGCAGGTACTATTGTGAAAAAGTTAAGACCCCGGGCTCGAGGACGTAGTTATCCGATAAAAAGACCTACTTGTCATATAACAATTGTAGTGAGGGATAAATCTAAATTATTTAGAGATAATATAAAAATATGGGACAAAAAATAAATCCACTTGGTTTCAGACTTGGTACAACCCAAAGTCATCATTCCTTTTGGTTCGCACAACCACAAAATTATTCCGCAGGTGTACAGGAAGATGAAAAAATACGGAATTGTATCAAGGATTATGTACAAAAAAATAAGAGAACGTCCTCAGGTTTCGAAGGAATTGCACGTATACAAATAAAAAAAAGAATCGATTTGATCCAAGTCATAATCCATATTGGATTCCCTAATTTATTAATAGAGGGCCGAACACGAGGAATCGAAGAATTACAGATGAATGTACAAAAGGATTTGCATTCTGTAAACCGTAAACTTAATATTGCTATAACAAGAGTTGAAAACCCTTATGGACAACCTAATATTCTTGCAGAATATATAGCTTTACAATTAAAAAATAGAGTTTCATTTCGAAAGGCAATGAAAAAAGCTATTGAATTAACTGAACAAACGGATACAAAGGGAATTCAAGTACAAATTGCCGGGCGTATTGACGGAAAAGAAATTGCACGCGTCGAATGGATCAGAGAAGGCAGGGTTCCTCTACAAACAATTAGTGCTAAAATTGATCATTGTTCCTATACAACTCGAACTATCTATGGAGTATTAGGCATAAAAATTTGGATATTTGTAGACGAGAAATAATGTATCTTTATTTGTCTTGCCGTTCTGTCCAGCGATAGAACAAACGAAAAAGACATGACAAATTTAATTCTTTATTCCATTAAATCAAACAAAACCAAGCAATTCAAATTCTATATTCTATAAGATTGAATAAAAATTAGATTGACCATTTAGTATAAATGCTATGCTTAGTGTGTGACTCGTTAGTTTTTTAGAGTTTAGAGTGTAGTTGGATTAAAAAATTTTGACCAACCTTTACTATGAGCTTCTAACTATATAAACTTATAACCAACTTATAGCTTCGTATTATCGAGATTCCAATAAACAGTCACTATATGACTGAATCAATCATATAGTTGAAGCAACTGAAATTTTTTAAAGGTTGCGAAGCAAAAATAAAGGGATGTGGATAAATGGAAGGATGATAGAAAGAGAGAATAAAAGTATCAATGATATATTATTCCAATATGTATGGTCTATGAATTATCTCACAAAGGCAGTGTGATAAAGCATCAATACTGATATAATATCAATAATTAAAAATTATTGATAAAGAGCCTTGGGTTAATAGAAACTAAGAAAATTGACTCAGGAACAAATTTTGTTGGGGCTCCATTGCGAAGTTTGGGCCTAACCATTAACGAAGAGGCTATAGGAACGACAGAACCCATGATTGCATAAGATTCCATTGAAAACAAATGAATCCTAATGATTCATTGGGGGGGATGGCGGAACGAACCAAGAACAAATTTATTTATTCTAAAAGTAAAAGGTCTGACCCGACGAATAAAGCACGAAAGAGTTAATATTCGCCCGCGAAACCTGTAGTAATATTAATGAATCATTTCATTCGCGAGGAGCCGGATGAGAAGAAACTCTCATGTCCGGTTCTGCAGTAGAGATGGAATTTAATTAATAAAGAACCATCAACTATAACCCCAAAAGAACAAAATTTCGTAAACAACATAGAGGAAGAATGAAGGGAATATCTTTTCGAGGCAATCATATTTGTTTCGGCGGATACGCTCTTCAAGCACTAGAACCCGCTTGGATCACGGCTAGACAGATAGAAGCAGGACGAAGAGCAATGACACGATATGCGCGTCGTGGCGGAAAAATATGGGTACGTATATTTCCCGACAAACCTGTTACAGTAAGACCCGCAGAAACACGTATGGGTTCGGGGAAGGGGGCCCCCGAATATTGGGTATCCGTTGTTAAACCGGGTCGAATACTTTATGAAATGGGCGGAGTATCAGAAACTGTAGCCAGAGCAGCTATAAAAATAGCTGCGCGTAAGATGCCTATACGAACTCAATTCGTTATTGAGGGATAGGGATGCATAAATAAAAAGAAAGGCGATGATGAAAAAATATGGGTTTATTTTTTTTTTTAGACAGACAATATTTCTTTTTATTTATTTTTCTTTTGCAACGAAATAACAGATTAAAATAAAAATGATATGATTCAACCTCAGACTCTTTTGAATGTAGCGGATAACAGTGGAGCTCGAAAATTGATGTGTATTCGAATCTTAGGAGCTGGTAACCAACGATATGCTCATATTGGTGACGTTGTTGTTGCCGTAATCAAAGAAGCAGTACCAAATATGCCTTTAGAAAGATCAGAAGTTATTAGGGCTGTAATTGTGCGTACATGTAAAGAACTCAAACGTGACAACGGCATAATAATACGATATGATGACAATGCCGCGGTTGTTATTGATCAAGAAGGAAATCCAAAAGGAACTCGAGTTTTTGGTGCAATCGCTCGGGAATTGAGACAGTTGAACTTTACTAAAATAGTTTCATTAGCTCCTGAGGTATTATAAATACTAATAGTATATTTAACTATGATATAGCGGGGTATCCGAGAGGAGTCAAGTCAATTAGTAGATTGTGTATCACGCATATATTTTTAATTAATATAAAATATTAATTGAATTTTTTATTATTCAAAAAAAAAAATTTTTAAAAATAAAAAACATGTTGATTATATCAAAATTAGGGGGTACCAATAATTATAGTTCACCATGGGTAAGGATACTATTGCCGATATAATAACTTCTATAAGAAATGCTGACATGGATAAAAAAAGAACGGTTCGAATAGCATCTACTAATATTACCGAAAACATTGTGAAAATACTTCTACGAGAGGGTTTTATCGAAAACGTTCGTAAACATCAGGAAAGTAACAAATGTTTCTTGGTTTTAACCCTACGACATAGAAGGACTCGAAAGGGAATATATCGAACTATTTTAAAACGTATCAGCCGACCAGGTCTACGAATCTATTCCAACTATCAACGAATTCCTAAAATTTTAGGTGGAATGGGGATTGTAATTCTTTCTACTTCTCGAGGTATAATGACAGATCGAGAAGCTCGACTAGAAAAAATTGGGGGAGAAATTTTGTGTTATATATGGTGATCTTACACCCCTTCCTCCTGTTATCTTAATTTTCTCTCTAACTTACGGTAGACGTATAATTTATAGAATTCGCAACAAGGATTCGAACTTTTAGTTGATTTTTTTAAACATTACTTTCGTGAGGATACAATTTGAAATTAACAAAAAGAAATAAACTTATTTTTCCAAGGAATAAATTCAGAATTAAGGTAAGGAATAAGAAATATGAAAATAAGGGCTTCTGTTCGTAAAATTTGTGAAAAATGTCGACTTATCCGTAGGCGTGGACGGATTATAGTGATTTGTTCCAATCCGAGACATAAACAGAGACAAGGGTAATCTTTCTAAACTAAATATCTTTCTAAACTAAATAAAGAACTTTCTAAAATAAAAAGAAGGACCCGTGTAAGTGTAAAAGAATCTGTTTTAACATGAGATGGATATCTCCGTATCTTTCCGTATATTTCTGACTCATATTTATGAGATGATAAAATATGACAAAACCTATCCCAAGAATTAGTTCGCGTAAGAATGGGCGTATTGGTTCGCGTAAGAATGGACGTAGAATACCAAAAGGTGTTATTCATGTTCAAGCAAGTTTCAACAATACCATTGTAACTGTTACAGATGTACGAGGGCGGGTAGTTTCTTGGGCCTCCGCGGGTACTTCTGGATTCAAAGGCACAAAAAGAGGGACACCTTATGCGGCTCAAGCAGCAGCTATAAATGCTATTCGTACAGTAGTTGATCAGGGCATGCAACGAGCAGAAGTTATGATAAAAGGACCCGGTCTTGGAAGAGATGCAGCATTACGAGCCATCCGTAGAAGTGGTCTACTATTAAGTTTCGTGCGCGATGTAACACCTATGCCACATAATGGATGTCGACC